GGTTATCCTGCGCTTGGAAGAAGAAGTAGAAAAAGGAATAAATATAGTGATAGTTTGATTCTTCGTCGCCGTAGTAAATAGGAGAATATTGAAAATAGAATATGTTTCCTCATCTTTACAAAAAAAAAGGAGTAATTAGCTGTGACACGTTCACTAAAAAAAAATCCTTTTGTAGCTAATCATTTATTGATAAAAATTGCGAAGCTCAACACGAGGGCAGAAAAAGATACAATCGTAACTTGGTCCCGGGCATCTACCATTATACCCACAATGATCGGCCATACAATTGCTATTCATAATGGAAAGGAACATTTGCCTATTTATATAACAGATCGTATGGTAGGTCACAAATTGGGAGAATTTGCACCTACTCTGAATTTCCGGGGGCATGCGAGAAACGATAATAAATCTCGTCGTTAATATATTAATTAATAAAGTGGATATGGGTGCTCATCGTTTATTGGTGGGAGGTGAACCTTATGATAAAGAGTGACCCAGATGTAGAAGTATACGCTTTAGGTCAACATATACGTATGTCTGCTCATAAAGCGCGAAGAGTAATTGATCAGATTCGTGGGCGTCCCTACGAGGAAACACTTATGATACTAGAACTCATGCCTTATCGAGCGTGTTATCCCATTTTAAAATTAGTTTATTCTGCAGCAGCAAATGCTAGTCACAATATGGGATTCAACGAAACGGCTTTAATCATTAGTCAAGCCGAAGTTAATGAAGGTACTAGCATGAAAAAGTTAAAACCCCGAGCCCGAGGACGTAGTTATCCGATAAAAAGACCCACCTGTCATATAACTATTGTATTGAAAGATACATCTAAAGAGAAAAACTATTTCATATGGTTAAGAAAATATGGATGGGTATATAAAGATAAGTATAAAGATGTCAGAGAGAGGTATCTATATATGATGGATCATATGCTATATCGTAACAGAATGACGTGGGCTAATAGAGAAATGATATGGCCTTATAGAGATAGCGAGGTGCTATGGGACAAAAAATAAATCCACTCGGTTTCCGACTTGGTACAACCCAAAGTCATCATTCTGTTTGGTTTGCACAACCAAAAAGTTATTCCGAGGGTCTCCAGGAAGATCAAAAAATACAGGATTGTATCAAGAATTATGTACAAAAAAATAGGAAAATATCCTCGGGTGCCGAGGGAATTGCACGCATAAAGATTAAAAAAAGAATCGATCTGATCCAGGTCATAATATATATGGGATTCCCAAAATTGTTCATAGAGGGCAGCCCGCGAGGAATTGAAGAATTACAGAGCAATGCACAAAAAGAATTGAATTCTGTGAACCAAAAACTTAACATTGCTATCACAAGAGTTGAAAAACCGTATGGACAACCTAATATTCTTGCAGAATTTATAGCCGAACAATTAAAGAATAGAGTTTCGTTTCGAAAGGCAATGAAAAAAGCTATTGAATTAACTGAAAAAGCAGATACAAAGGGAATTCAAGTACAAATTGCAGGGCGTATCGACGGAAAGGAAATAGCACGTGTCGAATGGATCAGAGAAGGTAGGGTTCCCCTACAAACCATTCGAGCCAAAATTGATTATTGTTCCTATACAGTTCGAACTATCTATGGGGCATTAGGAATCAAAATTTGGATATTTGCAGACGAGGAATAATGGGCCTTTCGTTGTCTTTCTGTTCCATCCATCCGGCAATTGAATAAAAAATCACAAACTCGTTCATTTTTTTCCGTTCAATCAAAAAAATGAGAATTTTTTCGAATTCTTAATTCTATAGGGTTGAATAACAATTCGATTGACTCCATCTCCATATAATTGCTATGCTTAGTGTGTGACTCGTTGGTTTTTTATTTAGAGTTAGGTTAGGATTAAAAAACAAAGGGCCATCCCCTAGTATGAACTAATAACTATATAACTAATAACCAGCTCATTGCTTCGTATTATCTGGATCCAAGGAACCAGTCGCTATATGATGTATTGATCATATTGTTGTAGCAACTGAAGCATTTTTTTTTACATAAAAGAAAAATCAATCTATAAGGTTGTGAAGCAAAAACAAAGGGATATGGATAAATGGAGGGGTGAGAGAAAGAAAGAAAAAGAATAGCAATGATATATGATTCCAATATGTATGGTCTATGAACTATCTTATAAAAGGCAATGTAATAAAGCATTAATGTATTCGTCCATAATTAATAATTAGATTCGATGAATATGAATACAATTTATACGAAAAATAAAAAAGAATAAAGAGCGCCGAGTCAATAAAGACTGAGAAGATTGATTCAGGAACAAATTTTATTAGGAGCTCCATTGCAGAGTTCGGGCCTAGTCATTAATCGAGAAGCGATGGGAACGACAGAACCTGTGACTGAGGAAGATTCCCTTGAAAACGAATCCTAATGATTCATTGGGTGGGATGGCGGAACGAGCCAAGAACCAATTCATTTATTCTGATAGGTCATGGAACGCCCCTACGAATGAAAGGGATGTTGAAAGAGCAAATATTCGCCCGCGAAAGCCTTACTGGATTGCTAAGTTTTGGGCAATTCAATAAAAATAAATAAAATAAAGGTAAAAATAAATGAAGATTCATTAATTATAAAATGGAATTTATCATTTTATTTTATTCCTACGTGTACGTGACAGATTATATCTCAAAAAATTCCATGATTCATTATTCATTCAATTCAAAATATATACAATATTATTTAATCGTTTCATTCGCGAGGAGCTGGATGAGAAGAAACTCTCATGTCCAGTTCTGCAGTAGAGATGGCATTGAGAAACAACCATCAACTATAACCCCAAAAGAACCAGATTTCGTAAACAACATAGAGGAAGAATGAAGGGAATATCTTATCGAGGCAATCGAATTTGTTTCGGCGGATACGCCCTTCAGGCACTTGAACCCGCTTGGATCACATCTAGACAAATAGAAGCGGGGCGACGAGCCATGGCACGATATGCGCGTCGTGGTGGAAAAATATGGGTACGTATATTTCCAGACAAACCTGTTACAGTAAGGCCTACCGAAACACGTATGGGTTCGGGGAAAGGATCTCCCGAATATTGGGTATCCGTCGTTAAACCGGGTCGAATACTTTATGAAATGGGTGGAGTATCAGAAATTGTAGCCAGAGAAGCTATTTCTATAGCTGCGTCCAAAATGCCTATACGAACTCAATTCGTTATTGCGGGATAGGGATATGGAACGAAAGGAAAGGGGCCTTGTGATGAAAAAACCGCAGTTTTTTTATTTCTGGACAAACAATCTTTCTTCTTTTTTTCTTCGCCCTTTAGTTAGTTAGCATTGAAAGAAAAAAGAGAAAAATAATAAGAATGATATGATTCAACCTCAGACCTATTTAAATGTAGCGGACAACAGCGGGGCTAGAGAATTAATGTGTATTCGAATCATAGGAGCTAGTAATCGCCGATATGCTCATATTGGTGACGTTATTGTTGCTGTAATCAAAGAAGCAGTTCCCAATATGCCTCTACAAAGATCAGAAGTGATCAGAGCTGTAATTGTACGTACATGTAAAGAACTCAAACGTGACAATGGTATGATAATACAATATGATGACAATGCAGCAGTTGTCATTGATCAAGAAGGAAATCCCAAAGGAACTCGAGTTTTTGGTGCGATCGCTCGGGAATTGAGACAGTTGAATTTTACTAAAATAGTCTCATTAGCTCCTGAGGTATTATAAATAGATTCTAAATAAATACTAATAGATGAAAACATAATAAAACATAAAAAAAGGGAGGTTCATAGTAAGATATCTGAACTGAATTAGATTCCATTAATTAGTAGAATGCATTAGTAGATTGTTTCTCACGCATATACCTTTAATAATTCATGAAAAAAAAAGAGTAGAGCATGCTGATTATATAAAAACCCGGAGGCACCAATAATTATAGTTCATCATGGGTAGGGACACTATTGCCGAAATAATAACTTCTATACGAAATGCTGACATGGATCAAAAAGGAACGGTTCGAATAGCATCTACAAATATCACTGAAAACATTGTTAAAATACTTCTACGCGAAGGCTTTATCGAAAATGTGAGAAAACATCGAGTAAGCAAGAAATATTTCTTGGTTTCAACTCTGCGACATAGAAGGAATAGAAAAGGGCCATATAGAACTGTTTTAAAACGTATCAGCCGACCCGGCCTACGAATCTATTCCAACCATCAACGAATTCCTAGGATTTTAGGAGGAATGGGTATTGTAATTCTTTCGACTTCTCGAGGTATAATGACAGACCGAGAGGCTCGACTAGAAGGAATCGGGGGAGAAATTTTGTTATATATATGGTGATCTTTATGATCTACGAATTGCATCCGTAGGAAAACTTCCTATTTTTTTTTTTTTTAAAGAGGAAGGGTTGTCTAATATCACTCCTACTCCATGAGTTGATAATTAAAGGGGTTACCTGGAATGAAAGAAAAAAAATGGATTCATGAAGGTTTAATTACTGAATCACTTTCCAATGGTATGTTTCGGGTTCGTAGTGACTTTTCAACATTCCTCTCGTTCGGATACAATCGGAGGTTCCAAATTTCAAGAGACTTATTTTCTTTTCTTCGAAGGAGTAGATTCAAAATAAAAATAAAATTAAGGAGAAACAA